AACAAATTGATTGAGAAATTCATCTCCAATAATGAAATAAATCAAGAAAAAATTACTAATAAAAAAAAAATTCACTTTATCTTTATTTCGACTATAAAAAAGTCACTTTATAATATTAGTAAGAAAAATTCACATATTTTTTGTGATTTATCCTACTTGTCACAAGCATATGTATTTTACAAATTATCACAAACCCAAGTTATTAATTTGTCTAAATTTAGATCTGTTCTTCAATATAACACAACGTCTTGCTTCCTTAAGACTAAAATAAAGGACTATTTTAAAACACTAGGAATATTTCATTCGGAATTAAAACATAAGAAACTTCAGAGTTATAGAATCAATCAATGGAAAAACTGGTTAAGATGGCATTATCAATACGATTTATCTCAGATTAGATGGTCTAGATTAATGCCAAAAAAATGGCGAACTAAGGTTAATCAAAGTTGTATGGCTCAAAATAAAAATAGAAACTTAAACAAATGGAATTCATATGAAAAAGACCAATTAATTCATTACAAAAAAGAAAATGATTCGGAACTCTATTCATTATCAAACCAAAAAGATAATTTTAAAAAATGTTATAGATATGGTCTTTTAGCATATAAATCAATTAATTATGAAAATAAAAGTGACTCATTTTTTTCTAGATTACCCTTTCAAGTAAAGAAGAACTTAGAAATTTCGTATAATTCCAACACGTCCAAACACAACTTTGTTGATATGCCCGGCAATCTTCATATCAATAATTATCTAAGAAAGGTCAATATTCTAGATATAGAAAGAAATCTCGATAGAAAATATTTTGATTGGAAAATTATCCATTTTTCTCTTAGACAAAAAGGAGATATTGAAGCCTGGGTTAAGATCGATACCAACAGTAATCCAAATACTAAAATTGGTATTAATAATTATCAAATAATTGATAAAATTGAGAAAAAAGGGGTTTTTTATCTTACAACTCATCAAAATCCAGAAAAAACTCAAAAAAATTCGAAAAAAGTCTTTTTTGATTGGATGGGAATGAATGAAAAAATATTTAATCGTCCCATATTGAATCTGGAATTTTGGTTCTTCCCAGAATTTGTACTACTTTATAATGTCTATAAAAAAAAACCGTGGATTATACCAAGCAAATTCCTTCTTTTTAATTTGAATACAAATGAAAATGTTATTCAAAATAAAAACCAAAAACAAAACTTTTTTCTACCATCAAATAAAAAAATCAAGAATCGAAGTCAAGAAACAAAAGAACCCCCAAGTCAAAGAGAGCGTGGATCAGATATAGAAAACAAAGGAAATCTGAGCCCTGTTTTTTCAAAACATCAAACCGATCTTGAAAAAGATTACGTGGAATCAGACACAAAAAAGGGTCAAAATAAAAAACAATACAAAAGCAACACGGAAGCAGAACTAGATTTGTTCTTGAAACGTTATTTGCTTTTTCAATTGAGATGGAACGATGCTTTGAATAAAAGAATGCTCGAAAATATCAAGGTATATTGTCTCCTGCTTCGACTGATAAATCCAACCAAAATTACTATATCGTCAATTCAAAGGAGAGAAATGAGTTTGGATATAATGCTGATTCAGGCAAATTTACCTCTTACAGACTTGATGAAGAAGGGGGTATTGATTATCGAACCTATTCGGTTGTCTGTAAAACATAATGGACAATTTATTATGTATCAAACCATAGGTATTTCATTGGTTCATAAAAGTAAACACCAAACTAATCAAAGATACCGAGAACAAAGATATGTTGATAAAAAGAATTTTGACAAATTCATTCTGCAACCTCAAACTCAAAGAATAAATACAGAAAAAACTCATTTTGATTTGCTTGTTCCTGAAAATATTTTATGGTCTAGACGTCGTAGAGAATTGAGAATTCGAAGTTTTTTTAATTCTTTGAATTGGAATGTCGTCGATAGAAATTCAGTATTTTGCAACGAAACCGATGTAAAAAACTGGAGTCAATTTTTGGGTGAACGGAAACCCCTTTATAAAGATAAAAATGAATTAATTAAATTTAAGTTCTTTCTTTGGCCTAATTATCGATTAGAAGATTTAGCTTGTATGAATCGTTATTGGTTTGATACCAATAATGGTAGCCGTTTCAGTATCTTAAGGATACATATGTATCCACGATTGAAAATTAATTGATAGTACTATATACCCTGTCTCGTATAGAGTATCTGAAAGCAAACAAATGCAAACATGCCTTGTTTTACATCTCATTCGAATCTAATTCGAGTAGACAATACTAAATCAATAAAATAAGGTATTGATTAGATCTAGAAATGAATCAACAGAATCTTCTTCATTTTAGGATTTTAGGTTTCAATTATTCGCTTTTGTGACTGAAAAAAACGTACCTACCACCTTTTTGGATTCCTATCTGAATCAAATTTGAAATTTGATTAATTTATTGGAATTGCTAAAATTAGAGGTTCATAAAGAAATTAAGTCTATATACCACGTTCAAATTACTGGCATTATTATTACTGATCAATAAAATTTGAAAAAATCCATATCTGTAAAATAAAGAAAGGGGAAATTCATTTATGGTAAAAAATTCTGTCATTTCAGTTATTTTTCAAGAAGAAAAGAAAGGATCTGTTGAATTTCAAGTATTCAATTTCACCAATAAGATACGGAGACTTACTTCACATTTAGAATTGCACAAAAAAGACTATTTATCTCAGAGAGGTTTGAAGAAAATTTTGGGAAAACGTCAACGACTGCTAGCTTATTTGGCAAAAAAAAATAGAGTACGTTATAAAGAATTAATTAATCAGTTGGACATTCGAGAGACAAAAACTCGTTAATTTGATTAATTTGAAGAGTTATTTCATTTTCACTTATATGTTTCGATTAAATTTTGATGAACTTCTTTTCACTTTCAGTAATTCATGGAAGAATGAATCGTTAAAAAACTTATGACTGCACCAACTACAAGAAAAGACCTCATGATAGTCAATATGGGGCCTCAGCACCCATCAATGCACGGTGTTCTTCGACTCATCGTTACTCTAGATGGTGAAGATGTTGTCGACTGCGAACCAATATTGGGTTATTTACATAGAGGGATGGAGAAAATTGCGGAAAACCGAACAATTATACAATATTTGCCTTATGTAACACGTTGGGATTATTTAGCTACTATGTTCACAGAAGCAATAACCATAAATGGACCCGAACAATTAGGCAATATTCAAGTACCTAAAAGGGCTAGCTATATCAGAGTCATTATGTTGGAGTTGAGTCGGATAGCTTCTCATTTGTTATGGCTCGGTCCTTTTATGGCGGATATTGGTGCACAGACCCCTTTCTTCTATATTTTTCGAGAAAGAGAATTGATATATGACCTATTCGAAGCTGCCACCGGTATGCGAATGATGCATAATTATTTTCGTATTGGAGGAGTGGCTGCCGATCTACCCTATGGCTGGATAGATAAATGTTTGGATTTTTGCGATTATTTTTTAACAGGGGTTGCTGAGTATCAAAAACTTATTACCCGGAATCCTATTTTTTTAGAACGAGTTGAAGGCGTAGGCATTATTGGGAGAGACGAGGCAGTAAATTGGGGTTTATCGGGACCAATGCTACGAGCTTCCGGAATAGAATGGGATCTTCGTAAAGTTGATCATTATGAGTCTTACGACGAATTTGATTGGCAGGTTCAATGGCAACGAGAAGGGGATTCATTAGCTCGTTATTTAGTACGAATCGGTGAAATGACAGAATCCATAAAGATTATTCAACAGGCTCTGGAAGGAATTCCAGGAGGGCCTTACGAAAATTTAGAAATGCGCCGTTTTGACAGATTAAAAGATCCTGAATGGAATGATTTTGAATATCGGTTTATTAGTAAAAAGCCTTCTCCAACTTTTGAATTGTCGAAACAAGAACTTTATGTGAGAGTTGAAGCCCCAAAAGGAGAATTGGGGATTTTTCTGATAGGAGACCAGAGCGTTTTTCCTTGGAGATGGAAAATTCGCCCACCAGGTTTTATCAATTTGCAAATTCTTCCTCAGTTAGTTAAAAGAATGAAATTGGCTGATATTATGACAATACTAGGTAGCATAGATATCATTATGGGAGAAGTTGATCGTTGAAATGATAATTGATACAACAGAAATAGAGACTATCAATTCTTTTTCCAAATTGGAATCCTTAAAAGAAGTCTATGGGATCATATGGATGCTTGTCCCTATTGTGACTCTTGTATTAGGAATCACAATAGGTGTACTAGTAATTGTTTGGTTAGAAAGAGAAATATCTGCAGGAATACAACAACGTATCGGGCCTGAATATGCCGGCCCTTTAGGAATTCTTCAAGCTCTAGCAGATGGGACAAAACTACTTTTGAAAGAGAACCTTATTCCATCTACAGGAGATACTCGTTTATTCAGTATTGGACCATCCATAGCAGTAATATCTATCTTTCTAAGTTATTCAGTAATTCCTTTTGGTGATCACCTTGTTCTAGCCGATCTTAGTATTGGTGTTTTTTTTTGGATTGCCATTTCAAGTATTGCTCCCGTTGGACTTCTTATGTCGGGGTATGGATCAAATAATAAATATTCCTTTTTAGGTGGTCTACGGGCAGCTGCTCAATCAATTAGTTATGAAATACCATTAGCTCTATGTGTGTTATCAATATCTCTACGTGTGATTCGGTGAGACCTAAAATTTATCAAAATTCTTTTCTTTCTAGAAACAAGGATAAAAAGATTTGATTGACTATATATATTTTTATTTTTCTTCAGCATTTGAGTTGATGAACTAAACCAGATAGTTATATGAGTGAAAGAAAACGGCTTCTAAATTTGCAGTAAAAAAGTTGAGTCTCATTTCCTATGTACAAGAATCAAATGGTGAAAAAAGTAAACATAAGCAAGAGAGATTGTTTACCCCAAGATTCGTGAATTGTCATGATAGCTTGAAGCGGGTTCAAAAGACCAACTCTATGGAGTTTTTACTGTCTATTA